TATTGAGTTCTTACTCTTCGGGTAAGGCTTTGTTTGATCTATTCCATAACATAAAAAAAGTTGGAAATTCATCCAGTCAACATAATCATAATATTAGATTCATAGAAATGATAAAAGGATGCTTTGTTTCTGATGATGTTTTTGAAAAATGGAATCCCTTGATTGATTCATAGTATCTGTTCCGCCATAGTATCTGTTCCGCCATAGTATCTGTTCCGCCATAGTATGAGGGCCCCTTCCGAAACAAGAAGAAAGAAGGAATCAATTGATTTTTTGGATGACACAGGATTTCTACAGATGAGACATCCTGCAAACCATTTCTATACTAATTGAATTGAACCTTACTCTACTCTATTCTATAAAAATAAAATTTCATCAAGTAAAAAAAGACTCTTAATGTTCCGGTTGAAAGGGGAAAATCTTGGATTTTTGCACATATCCAAATCCTTATTTATTATTCCAAATCCTTATTTATTATCTCATCTTAAAATTTTCTTTTTTTTTTTACTTGAAATTTGATAAGTTCGTTGAAGAAGTTCTATTTGTTTACTAAGCCATCCCCCTTTTTTGTTTGTCCGCCACTTCTTATGAATCTAAAGAAAGAGGTTCCGATAGACCTGGAAAAGAAAACAGTAATCTTTGACGAACAAGATCAAGAATCATTATTATTTCGACACAAGAAAAGGGCGGAAAATTCCTTTTCTTGTGTCGAAAATTAGGAAGACAAGTAATCCCTCCCAGAATCATTCTTTCATTTATCCCTTGCCGCGTATTCTCTTCCTACTTAATGTTATGCCGCCTATTGTCTATTAGAATTCGATTCTATTAGATAGAAAAAACTATTGATGCATTCCATGGCATTTACAATCTGGCAATAAGAAGCGTCACACCGCTCCAATTTGGATTGAAAAAAAAAAGGGGGGGGGTCAAGTAGTCTTCTTCGCAATATACATACTATTACTAGGAATGGGATACAAGCAATTCCCGGCATCTCGCAGAAAAGCAGTATAAACAAAGCAAGACAAGGGGCTTTCCATATTTTTTTGGATCATACATAATTGCATTGATCAACAATAATTCGGCCCTTTTTACCAACTTGATGAATCCGTGGATCTAGAAATTCATTTCGGACAATTGAACCTTCTCAAACTGTTTCTTTTTGAGAACCAAAAAGATTTGTGCTAGGATAACAGATGCCAAGAAGAACAACAAACCTTGGACACGTAATGGATCTTGAAGTACTATTTCTGCATCTCCCTGACCAAATCCACCCACATTGGGATTACTCGTTAATGGCTGATCAAGCTTGATGGATTCACCCTCTGAAACAAGAAGTTCTGGTCCTGGAGGTATAATATCAACCACTTGGTGTCCATCCGATGCATCGGCTATGCTTATTTCATATCCCCCTTTTTCTTTACGTACTATTCTGCTTACTATACCTGCTGCTGTAGCATTATAGACTGTATTGTTACTCTTGCTCCCGTCGGGATAAATCTGACCCCTTCCCCTGTTCCCGCCTACGTATATGGGATATTTTAAGAAGTGAACGTCTTTCTTAGTAGAAGGGTCCGGAGAAAGAATGGGAAAGATGATTTCACTATATTTCTGACCAGGAACAGGACCCACTACAAGAATATTTCTTTTAGTGGGGCGATAGCTCTGAAAAGACAGATTGCCCATCTTTTCTTTCAGCTCGGGAGAAATACGATCGGGGGGAGCTAATTCGAATCCCTCGGGTAAAATAAGGACAGCCCCCACATTCAAAGCCCCCTTTTTACCATTAGCAAGAACTTGTTTCAGTTGCATATCATAAGGGATTCTAACAACTGCTTCAAATACAGTATCAGGAAGCACAGCTTGTGGAACCTCAATATCCACGGGCTTATTAGCTAAATGGCAATTGGCACATACAATACGCCCGGTTGCTTCTCGTGGATTTTCATAACCCTGCTGCGCAAAAATAGGATATGCATTTGAAATAGATGTCCGAGTTATTACATATATCATGATCAATACGGAAATGAATCGAGTCATCTCTTTCTTTACCCAGGAAAAGGTATTTCTATTTTGCATGGTCCAATAATTGATCCCGGAAATTTCTACAATAAATTAGGTAGGTAGCTAGCATAGTTCCCTATCCATGATTCTGCCATTGTACTGGAATAATTGTACTGAAGTATAGTAGGAATCCCCTGGGCGGGTAGAAGTATAAAGAGTGAGTAAGCTTCAAAACGGTTTGTTTATGTACGAAGTAGCATCATGATTTGATTGATATCAGCAGATCAAATGAGTTCTTCATTCATTCATTGAATGATAAATCACTACAAGTGAAGGAGATACACGATTTAAATAATGGAAGATCCAATATTTCAAAATTGTATCTAGAATGACTGGAAAAGTGGAAACAAGACCAGATATAATTTGATCGTTATGAGCAAATCCAAAATCTTTGTAGACCGAACCAATCATTAGTTCCCACCCCCGGGGTGAGTGGAATCCGATACATAAATCAGTTAATAAAAGAATAGAAAAAGCCTTTATTGTGTCGCTTAAGTTATAGAGGAATTCCTGAACCCAAGAATTCAGAATGACAAGTTCTTCATTACCCAGAATAGAATAACCACTTAGAATAGCAAAACAGATTATATTTGTCGAGAAATCCAAAATGATATGGATATGATCTTCGTTGTGCATTTTGGCCAATTGCATCGTCTCTTTGTGGATTCCTATACGAAGCTTTTGTATCTGCGTCTCCGGGTACTCTTTTATCATTTCATCCAACAGGAATAGTTGTTCTAATTCTATGAATCTTTCTAGAACGTTCTTTTCTTGAATATCATTCAAAAAAGTTTCGGATTGTCCGGTATTCCACCAATTAGTAACCCAAGGTTCCAGACTTTTATTAAATGAGAGAGAGATCCACCAGGGCAAAAAGACTATAGATGCAAGATACGGGAGGGGAGTCAATGCTTTCTTTTTTGACACTTTTCATCTGTGAATTGTTAATGAACCCGCTTCATTCGCCGACTCTATCTGATCCGATATTTCTATGAAGCATGAGTTCTATAACAAGGTATGGAACCTATGGATCTATTCCTTTTTTTTTTTTGAATTGTTTAGTCCTTGGATCTAGAAAGAATATAGAAATAGAAATAGAATAAGGGCCCGTTTCGAATGAAGAAATAATCAAATACTTTTCCCAGATATCTCAGTTGGTCAAATTCGAACCAATTCTATCTTCATTTGTTCTTTCGATGAATGCCCAAAAGAACCGCTTGAAATAATGAATATTATTTTGATTTCGAGACGAAAGAACTCCCCTCAATTATTTTTTCGAAATTTTCACTGGCTACCCACGACCCAGGAATAATTGAGGGGATATTTCTGAAAAATATTAATAAAAATATTAATGATGAAATCCGAAATAGGTGACAAAACGAGAGAGAAATTGGATAGTTATGAGAGATCTAAACGTTTGGTTATCCAGGAGCTAAAGAAAGGATCAAAAAAGAAACATCGATTGACAAAAGAAAGATAATTAACGAGATATGATACATCTGTATCTAATGTATTAATCCAAAGTATTGGCCCTAAAAAGAGAAATTATGTATTCCGAAATGCTCTGATATGTGTGATGAATACATACTTATTAGACTTGTTACTAGTAGAATTGAGTTCTATATGCAGAAAAAGGAGTTTTGGTCGATCAAAATTGCTTCTTATTATGGTTGTTCCGTATACGTCCGCCTGCTTTATTCTATGGGCCACAGAAGGATTACCAACGGAACGGGGGAAATAGAATCTAACATGTTTTGCTCGAATGAACGTTCCGAAGAAGCTTCAGTTATATTTAAAAGGGGGTTCCTGGGTCCCTTCCCTCATGCTGAGAAAGCATTAATTCCCTTCATTTCAAAATACTTCAATTGGCACGCGCAAGAAATAGGCCAATTCAGCAGCTTTTTGTTCAATTTCTCGTGGAGTAAAATTTTCGTCAGTACGGGTCAAGGGAATGGCGCCCTGGCCTCTGATTTCCATATAAAGGACACGTCGAGGATAAAGACCCTCTTTAACTTCCATTCTGATCGATTGAATCTCTCTCATAAGGAATCGAAGGAAGATGCGACGATTTATTCCAGGAAATCCCCAACGAAAAATACACACTATTCCTTCTTTTCTATCGAATCGATCATAACCGCTACCTACATTCCACGAAATTGTGCACCACAAATAGGAACTAATGAACAGACCTGCGATCCCATAGAAAGACATCACGATTCCTTGGGGAAAAAAAATGATTTGCTGAGACGGGAATAAAGATATCAGATTCCTACCAAGATAACTGGAAGTTCCAACCAATAGGAATCCTAGTGAACCTAAAAAAAGGATACAGGCCCAGCAGAAATTACTTGTTTTTCGAGATCCCGTTATAAGTTCTATCCATATACGTTCTGATCGATAGTTCATACTAGATCCAGTTGCATCCTATTGGAATTGAGAGAAGAGAATAAGCCAAATGAATTTGATTTTACTTTTTTTATTTTGCTCCCGAAGTAACTCTCATCAACTAGCACTATTATGACGCGAACTATTAGGAGTAATTCATCAAATTGGTTAGATATAAAATAATAACATCCCCTTCGTATAATACCACCACTATGTATATCTACATAATATAGATACGTTAACTTTCTATTTCAGATATCCGCTCTGATCCATTTTAAAACAGCTATCCCCCCATATACATGCATTTATCCATATATAATGTATCCGCATGTATAATCACTTTTTTATTTGTGCCCGGAGGGAGCCACATGTCGTATCATATTCCACTAAATGGATATCCCTATTATGATCCAAGTCCAAGTGTTGAAATAAATTGATGAAATTTTGTCCTATCAGGTCTAAACAATCTTGTTTTTTTGAACATGAAGAGATAAAGAAGCCATTGCAATTGCTGGAAACACTAAGCCCACTAAAGGCACAAAAATAGAGGGTAAATTGAAATCTGTCATAGAATGGGTGCCTCGATTTAATATTTGTACCTGTTATAAAGATATTTTATCTTATGATAAGTATATCTATTATAAGTATTATTAAGTATATAATAAGTGCAAGGAATGTAGAGCTAAATAAGTGTATCTATTCACCTTTCTACAAGAAATAGATGGATGATAATCCGCTTTATTATTCTTGTTCTACCGCCCTTATCTTCTAATAAAGAGTTTCTTACGAGTTTCCTAAGGATTTGTTAGAATCCGATCCAACAGGAATTCATAGTCAAAAGTGTAGGTCCTCGGGAGATATAAAAATATGCAACACTTCCCTTATAGATTTGACTTATTCTATATATATTAATACGATATATATTAATATGAAAGAAGGGAACATGAAATTCTTTTTATTTTTTTTCCCAATTCCATTCCGCGGAAGGAAGAATTCACTCTTTTCCTCCTGATAGGGGGTTCCTGATTACTAATCATGAATAGGGGTAGGATAAAAAATCTGCATCAAAAAAAGTAATTATCCGAAACTTCCTATAGAACTTATGTTACCAAAGAAAACTCCACTCTTCATATTTTGACTTTGATTCCGATGAACTAAAGTTCGCTACAAATAACTGAGCCTAGCGCTCTACTTGAATTTTGATTCAAGGGAAAGAAACCGTGTAGCTGAAATAATTCACTCAGAACACCTTTTAAAGGATTACGTGGTACGATTGGATCAAATAAGCCCTTATGGAATAAATACTCAGCTGCTTGTGAACCGTCAGGTACTGTCTTATTCAATGTTTGTTCAATTACTCTTTTCCCCGCAAATGCAATGTAGGCATTGGGTTCAGCAATAATAATATCTCCCAACATACCAAAACTGGCCGTTACTCCGCCGGTTGTAGGAGATGTAAGGATTGATACATAGAATAACTTTTTATTGAATTGATAATCATATAAAGCGGAAGATATTTTAGCCATTTGCATCAAACTCAAACTTCCTTCTTGCATGCGTGCTCCTCCAGAAGCACACACCATAATAACAGGTAGAGATCTATTAGCAGCATATTCGATCAACCGGGTGATTTTCTCGCCTACTACGGATCCCATACTACCCCCCATGAACTGAAAATCCATAACCCCAATGGCTATGGGAATCCCATTTAGTTGACCTATGCCTGTTTGAACAGCCTCAGTTAAACCTGTCTTTCTTTGATACGAATTGATACGATCTCTATAAGGTTCCTCTTCCGAGTGAAATTCAATGGGGTCAATAGAGACCATGTCTTCGTCCATAGGATCCCAAGTGCCCGAATCAACCGAAAGTTCGATTCTATCTGAACTACCCATTTTCAAATGATATCCACATTGTTCACAAATATTCATTTTTGACCTAAAAAATTTCTTATAATTTAATCCATAACAATTTTCGCATTGAACCCATAAATGTCTGTATTTTTTATTTCCATCGAAATCATTAGATCTTCCTCTTATATTGAAATCACTGCCATTACCGCCAGTTCTTATACTAGAACTCCCCCTGTCACTATCACTTACACTTTCACCACTACAAATGTAACTATAAATATAACTGTAAATGTGATTGTCGCTACCACTCGAAATGTACTTATCAATACTGATTTCAGAACGAAGATAACTATCAATGCAACTATTAATGTGATTATTCCAACTATACGTAGTATCATACATATAATGATCATAGTAGCGATTGTCACTCTTAGACCCGCTATTCAGATAACTAGAAAAAGCAGTTTCTAGTTCACTCAGAAAAGAACTATCATTGTCAATCTCAAAAACCCGATTTTCAATATCAAAATATACGGAATAACTGTTACCATTACTATCCCTAACTAAAAAAGTGTCATCAGAGATGAAACTCCAAATGTCCCTGACACCGAAAAAATGATCAACATTACTGCAACTATTACTTTCGCGCCAACCATGATTATGATTGTTTTTATTCGTATCATTTAGAATAGGATCTTCACTTCCACTGGTATTTCCAACAGGACGACCAAGACTGTCCATTGATTTACCTAGCCCACACTTGTGTTCTAACTCCTCGTTAGACAACATTGAATTGAACCACCGTTTTCCCATAGATCCTTCCTGCCCCCTATTTGAAAATACAATAAATGAATAGTCATTCGACGAAAAATCATTTTACTATTTCATTTCCTATCGGAATACGCATATAGATCCAATCACTAGGATTATTAACTAATAACGAGTAACTATTGAACGAAAGAAATGATTTTGTGGGAGTCGGGAGTATCAATTCACTATATATGATGGAACCTTTTCTTCAATTATTATAAATAGAAGATAGGTTTCTCCCATGTTGTGTACAAACTCTCATCGAAAAGATAAATATTTGTTCCCTCCTAGGAAGGATTCATTTTCGTATAATCTCGTATAATAATAAGTTTCTAATGCAACACGGAATGAAAAGGACAATATACAGGATGAGTAGAAGAAGTTGTGACCC